GCTATCACAAGATAAATTCATGGGTTTAGAGTCCGATCTCACGCATTGGAAGCCAAACCGCTTCCTTGCAAGCTTCCGTCAACGCCATATACTCGGCCTCGGTAGTCGACAACGCCCCTATTCATGATGGTCCGAAGGAGGCTTTGACATCCAACTAATTGGACCATTCCCAAACCGAAATACATAACCCGTAGTTGACCCCCTTTTGTCGAGCAAAATTTTCATCAAAAAAACATGCATGGGTTCCGAACTTTTGCTATATATTGAATAACCACTTGTGCCTCTCAAATAACGAAGGACCCACTTGGCGGCCTCCCAATGAGCTTTACCCGGATTCGCCATAAACCGACTTAGAACACCAACCGAATAAGCAATATCCGGTCTAGTACATACCATGGCAAAGATCAAGCTTCCCACAAGGAACTCGATCCATCATCTAATTTTCCTCTTCCTACTTTGGGATTGTTCGGAAGACAACAACAAGTGAGGTGCGAATGGTGTTTTCACCGGCTTTGCCTTGCTCATGCCAAACAACTCAAGCAACTTCTCCACAAACCTCCTTTGTGAAAGTCCCACTTTTCCTATCGCCCAGTCGAATATCAATAGGTGCAATAACTAGCATCGTAGATAAAGGAAGAGTCTCTCTCTTGGTTTTGGGGCAGAGGTATGGCTCTTAGCAGGCACTTTTAGCCCTGCTGCTCTAGCAATATGCTCCAGCTGCTGCTGATACTATTGGTGGTGCGTATGGTACTTCAATTCAAAAGGATCTGGTACTGGATACACTACTTGATGTGGGTATGAATAAGCAAGAACTTGAAAATCAAAGTTCTACAACCCTAGTTTATGCCGCCTATGCTACTGTCTCTGCCTTTGCTTATAGGTATGATTATGGGCACTTAATATGCTACAGTACTGGTTATGCTTAACTTAAAAAGTACCCGTCTTAGCTACTAATGCTACTGGTCTTTCGACTGGATCTACCCTTGCTTCCTATGCTGCTACTGATACTGAGAGTTATGCTGGTGGGTTGACTGGTCTTGTTACTGGTGCTGGCTATGCCACTACTGTAACCTCTGTCTATGGTGGCTGTGCCCCTGCCCTTAATGCCTTTGCTTCAGCTGATGGTACTGGTGGGGGATTCAATAGTTTGTTTGGCAAGGCACAAGCTTGATTTATGTTTTATGTATATAGATGCGCAGCAGGCAATGACGAAACCCCCTTTATTTTATAGGGACTGAAAAAACTCCAACTCGGTCTTGAACTGACACAGGAATTGGATTGACTACGGGATCCGCTTACTCCCCAGCACCCAGATTCGCTGTATTGACTAGGTCAACCAGATATGGAACTTCGAGCAAGTACTAGGTAAACTCTGGCACCAGAAGAAGTTTTTCTGGGCAGTTCGGACGTGATCGAGCTGTCCCTGCCTCCTGCTTTGGCAGAGATGAGTGGGAGGAGTGTGGAGTCAGAATCGATGATCGAAAGAGTTGTGTTAAGCAAATGGCCCGCGGTTGACTAGTCTGATTTACAGATCCTTCTATTCTAAACCTCACCTCAACCTGCTTTTTCTTTTTTTTTTTGTTTTAGACTTGGATCTAGGGGCCCAACCCCATATTCCTGCTCGAAGAGATGGTCATCTGTGCTCTACAGCTACTGGTGTCATCACCCTCATGAGAGGGGGAACCAACCAAGATGTATGTCGTCCAACCCAACCTCAGACTCTTTCTTCCCGACCTCCTCTCTGGCCGCAGTTATTTAGGTGGTATCCCGAGATTGAAGAGATCGACTCCCTCCCCGGAACACACGAAAGAAAGATATGAACTAGGTAAATAGAAATGGAAAAGAGATGTTTCCAATTCATCAAAATCAGAAGCTTTTTCTACATCCATATGATGTACTAAAGTAGATCGATATTGCCCATATAATAAAAGCAGATCTTGGTCCATGGAGTCCCAAGAAGGTAAGAACTCCAACCTATCCGATGCTTCTTCGGCCAAATACAATATACAAGTGGGACCTGCACTATGAGCAAGCTGTGCGAAAAACCGTTTCTTTTTTCCGGTTCCGAAACAACTTGGGCGAAATGGGGTTCTACCGGGAAACCATAGATTTTTGAGTTTTCGCCATTGGTTACTGGTCAAGCCACTGGAATGGAATAAGATAAGAATCTCTGGAGATCTTTCCTCTCCACTTACTCGATACAGGCTTTCTCTCTGTAGAAGACTTCTTCCGAATGGCATAATTGTCCGATCTTCCTCGATCTTCAAAGAAGACTGACTCCTCCTACTCCTCCTCCTTCATCGTCCTTGGTCCTTGTACAACCGATTTCCCGATTGTTGTTCTCTGCTCTTACCTGATTTAGTTCTTCTTCCATTCTTACTAATACTAAGAAGAAGATGCAAAAGGTAACTGCATTTCCCACATAGAAATGCCTTGTAGACTGAAAGGTTCTTCCTTCTCCTTCTCCTTCCCTAACGGAGCACTTTACCTAATTTCCTGGAAAAAAAAGCGTCGAGAGCGCGCTCGCCCGCTCTCCTTTCTCTACCCCATTTCTTATTCAATATACGCCTTCCTTGTGGGGTGGCCCCGCCTTTGTTTGAAGGCTACATTCGATTCTGAATAGAGAACTATATCAAGAATCGACCAACTAACAGGACACAATCAGACAAAAATTCAGAGAAGGTTTTCCAAAAAACTCCTAAGACTGAAGTCAAACGGAGGTAGCTTCAGCTCAAGAACAAGCACTCAAACGAGGCGGGGGACCCATGTGAAGCAGACCGGCAGCCAGAGATTCCAATAGGCAAGAACGGTCCACACCAGTATGGGCGCACGGTATTACTCTCCCCGTGAAGTACGCCACCGGTTAGGTCAAACGTAAGATGGCTTTGTGCGAGAGTGGCAAGAATCGGGTCTGATTTCGCCGGGACGCAGCTCCATTGCCTTTCATGCAGAGGAACCTTCGACGAGGGTTCGTACGATGCCCAAAACCTTACAGTCCACAGATTTCGAACATCACTATACGAGAATTCTTGGAGAATTGGATGTAGGAGGACTATAATGAGGAGGACGACAGAATCCACTAGACAGGAAAGTGGCTAGTGTGGTTCGAATCCACGTCGTGAGAGGGCGAAAAGGAGGCAACCCTATTTGCTTTCTTTGCTTGCCTTTGGCTTGCAGCATAGAGCTGCGGTAGGGGAGCTTGCTAAATGGAGATCTGCTATCGTGATACCTTGGTAGATCTCGTCTTTAGTCCGTCCCAGGTGGCTTTGGAAAGTCTCGTATTTCTTTAGGTAGAATGATTCTATGTAAAACTACTAGAGTCCGGACTTGCTCTCTCCTCCACTCTTCGCTAGAAGCCATCAATGCCAATAGAAGAGAAGATGGAATATCCTGGCTACCTATTACAACCCTTACTACATGAGGGATCCATCTCAAAGGCCTACTATTCATGCTACCTTTATTGAACAGGGTTTCTAGCCTATTCCTTTTCTTCTTCTTCTTAAAAAGGTCAAACAAAGCCCCGACTCTTCCCATCCGCCCCTTTGCCTTTCACTTCTTTCGGGTTGGGCTTCTAAAGGGGATATAGGAAAAAGAAAGTAAGGAGAAAGTGGTGGTCTCCTTAATATTAATATAGGGATCCTTGAATTGAGAACTTTCCCCCTTTCCTCAACTCAAGCATTACAGCAGGCTTAAAGGTATACTTTCCTTCCTTGCTAGACTCAAATTCTCACCTCGTCCAACTCGACACACTGACCCTTCTTAGCTCTTAGCTTAGTCAAAAAGAAGCTTTTCAACCCCAGGGGCCTGCCTCTGACTTTGATTAGTATCGACGGAATTCTTAAAGATGAAAAGAAGAATTGAGATACCCTTGATCCCGAAGCGATCTGCCTTTTGTCTTTATCTTTCTCCCGGTAAGCCACACAGTCATTCTAGCTCATAGTAACTGCTTGGGGATGCAGGTTAACATAAGGATTCTGGCAAGCTATCCTCTGCATACAACCCCATAAAGAATGATTCGGGCTTCCTCTAAGTCGGGAAGAGTTGAGTCAAATCTTAAACGAAAGAACCCCGCGCGGAAGGGACCATTCGGGTTGAAGAAGGCAATTTGTTAGCGATGAGAACGGACATTCACAACCTTCTTGAAAAGTCTGGCATACTTGGCATAAGAAGTTTTTCCTCGAGAAAGGGTCCTTCAGTCTGGCTTATCTTCATATTTGGAGGAGTAAGCGAGCTGGGTTAAAAGACTATGCTACTTGTGGCCTCTACAATTATAAGATCCGATATAAGATACGGAAGAAGGTTCCCCAGCGGAAGATTCTCTTGTCATCCCAGCCCTTCGAGGAAAGGGGCACCCTTTAAAAAGGTCTTGTCTGAGGTATCTAAATCGGGGGAGCTCCAGGAACTTCCTTATGGACCTTAGAAGTTGCAGCTCGCTCTTTGCTTTGTGGAGAAGAGCAAGAGTGGGTCACAGAAGACTGAGCTCATAATCCCGAAATCCACAAAGATTGAGTCAAGGACTAAAACAAAACTCTTCCTTATTATAGAAAAAGGTCTTCTTTGTTGCCCTCTTCCTTTCCCCTTTGACTTTATGGAAGCCCTTCTTACTCAGCTTGAGAGATTGAATTCCGCAAGTTCGAGTGTCTGCGCATTGGAGGAAGACAGAGAGAAGACTCATTCCTAAATATCTTATTCTGCTCATTCTTTATATAGATCTTTAGTTAGCTTTTTAGGGGATTATTTAGGATAAGCCTGAGTTGCTCTTTCTTCTGTCCGAGTCGAGTAAGCGAGCAAGACGGCCGGAGTGAAAGGGAGGGATGGAGTTCGAAGGTGGGATATCGGGGCGAGGGCGGTGTCCACCTGAAACTAAGCAAGCTGTCCTCTCGAGAAGGAGTTTGACCTTTCCGAAAGAAGATTAGGAGTAACCCATTAAGAGTGAAAAAGAGATGAAAGCAAGATTCCGACTTCCGCAAAAAGCAAGTACCCAATTGACTTCCAGAAATGAGAAGCGGTCAATCCTTAACTCTTCAACTATCACGGATTAGCCCATTAACCGAAGACCGGAAATAGAATAGGAAAATCCCGGATTTCTTGATGTAAAAGTAGCAGCATTTCTTGATTGAATTCTTATTGCAACTAATTCCTCAATACCCGGGAATGCTCTTACTACAAGGAGGCAGCAGGCAGGCAGGAAGTTCGGTCAATCAGTCGGTCAGTCGCTCAATACACCCGAGGCAAGGGATCAGAGGGAAGGGCCGGATAGTTATTGGCTAGACCCAATTTCAATAAAGGGGGTAAGGGGATGAGAGCTATGAAGCTATGAAAGCTCTTTTCTTTTGACTCACTCAATAGATATAGGCAGGCTAAAAGGAAGGTAAGAAAGAGGAGTTGCTGGATCGGGCGATAGGAAAGAAAGATTAGTAAAGGCGCGTGTTAGCACTCCTGAAGAAAGGCTAAGTCAGCCGGTTAACAAGGTCCAGGGAAGGAGAAAGTCTCAGGCATCTTACTGTGAAGAAAGGGCAAACCGGGTAGAAAGGGAAAGGTATCCGTAAGATCTTACTAATTCGAAGGGAACTCCGGTCAGGATTCTTTTCACCCCTAAAGGAAGAAAGAGAAGGCAATCTCAGGGAACTTCTAGTTTTTGCCTCGAAGGGAAAAGAGGTAACTAAAGGTTGGCTCGCGAGAGAAAAGGGATGAGATTGACCAAATCGGAATGCGCACCTTCTCTCATGCCCCTCCAATGCCTCAGTTTAGGCTATGACTGATTGATGAGCCTTCTATCTCCTTCGGTCAAGCAAGGCTGAATGAGGACACTTATATCTTATATATAGGATATAGGCTTTCTGCCTTCGCTAACAGAAGAGAAGAAGAAAGGTTTTAGCATAGAATGAGAGAAGGAAAAATAGCATTACTTACTTTTCTCCCATGCTTTGACAAGTGAGTGTGGGATGAGGGTGCTCACTAATAATATAAAAGAAGAAAACGAAAGGGCAAGTTTCAATTACGAGAACGAACATTAATGGATTACTTTGTCTCCATTGCTGGGAATTTCAATTGAATCTCCTTCCATACTTCACAAGCAGCCGCTAGAAAAGGACTCTATTTGCTAGCCTCACATCCCTCATTACGAGCTTCTGGAGCTACTCGATTAGCGACGGAACCGGGTGCCCTAAACTTCCTCCACCGAATTCTAGTACGGAAGAATCTCGGTCAGAGCGGGCATATGCCAAAGGTGAATACCCCTGAAGCTACGGGTAGAGAGAGCCAATCTTGAGTGAAATACCGCGGCTCCTGCTTTCTCAGGTTGAGGAGTGAGTCGGAATGCTGCTAAGTCTCTTTACTTTCATAGTCAGGAGTATAAGAAATCCATTTCTAATCTTTAAGACCAGCCTCCATGCTTTAACTCGACTGGAAATTAGGATATACTTGCTCATACGTAACTAGAAAGCGTAGGTCCAAGACTCCTATACCCGATCTCTGCTAATAGAATCGTGAGATTCAAACCAAATATGGGTTCAGACCTTATATTATAGGCACCCTAAACTCCAGTTTTCAGCTTAAAGATCTTTGTCTCTATCGAAATCTAAGAAAGCATTGACTTTTCACGCTTGGGTTGAAAGCGGACAGATGTGAAGAAATTCCGTAAATCAGCTCTTTGTTGTGCTCGAATCTCCAAGCGCAGGCAAGTCAGCTAGCGGGGAATGAAAGTTAGAGTATAGAATTTGCTCTGTGATATCCCAACGGGAAGTTGAGAGGGTAGGTAAGAAAGAGAGATGGGGATATCAGACAGCAGTGAAGCAGACTAGTATATGGGTTTCAGTGAGCCAAGGATGCGGCCCTAGGTCAGTCCGCCCTGGAAGGAAGTAACTGATAGGCCCTGGAGAACTTCGAAGCTTATGGGGCCTCCTCTTGGTTGCCATTCGATCGCTGGAGTTTGAATAGATTAGTTGGGAATTGGATGCTCTGCAGTGATGGGCCCAGCTGCTAAAGCAGTTGATCCACTCAGATCGGTTGATTTCATGCTGACCAGGCAATGAGAATTAAGGAGGTTAGTGATAGGACTAGTTTCCGCTTATGCGGGTGCTGTAGCTAATACACGAGTACGAGACGAAGCCAGTAAGAGCTGAAAGCGAATTCCACTGGGGGAGCAAATTCCACTCCTTCTTCCCTTCCAGTTGCAGTCCCAAGGGAGAGTCCACTCTTCTTTTTATTAGCCTTCGGCTTCTTAGCCTGCTTTCTTAGCTCTATACCTCTTCTTCTGCCTAAGGCCTTTGATCGCCTTGCTTTTGACCTTCAGCTTCTTTCCCGGTCTCAGAGCCTAGTGTTTTAGCCCTGCTTTGCCCATCTCCCTTTACTACTATTCCAGTTCCTCGTGGACCAGACAAGGATGAAGATAGGAGTGAGAAGGCAGTTTCTCTTTACTAAAGATCTCCACTTTTAACAAGGGATCTTTCTAAATACCCGGTCAAGATCTCCTGAGCGGAATATAAAAAGAAAAGAGAGTCGACTCCTTTATCCGTTTACTACATATACTGCCTTATATCCGTCACATGCTTTCCTTCAAACTACTCTATTTCATTCAAATCGTCACTTCCGAGCTTGAAAAGAAGCCGAGTTTGTAGCCTTAAATTTAAATATCAACAAAGACATCCGTAGAATCTTTTACATAATCAACAAGAGAATGAGCTAAAGCAAAAGCTGAGGCTAGAATAGTAGGGGATGGTGGAAAGGTTACTCTTTCGCAATTCAGAAAGCTGTTCTAAGCCCCTTCCAACCCCCGGATCAAGGGACTACTGAGGAGCCTTGCCCATTTTCCAATTTTTCATCACCTTGGCCAATCCGGCAGAGAAGGAGCGGCTGCCACGAAGGGATGGTTAGATTACTTTATTAATTTCCGATGAGGTCATCCAAGCTTTGAAGGAGGTAGGACTCTTTTATGCTTTTGATCTCTGTAAAGTTAGGCTCGACTGGGAGCTTCTGGAAGCAGCTGTAGAGTGTTGGGATCCTGATCGTGATCTTTAATTGGCATAAGCTCGCACCCTCTTTGGAAGAAGTGTATCGTCTTTCTGGTCTTCTTCATATAGGTGAACTTGGTATCGTCGTGCCTCGTTCTGGCTACACTTCTCTGCTTCGTGATTCGCTGGGCCTACGCCAGGATGAGCTCAAGCTTGGTTATGCAGGAGGGGATCCGACTCGCTTATTTACCAAGATTTTTAATTGACAGGTTCTCACATGACCGCGCTTCAGTTTCGACTCCAAGATTTACCCACTGCGTTTGCTTGCGGAAATCTTTATTGGTGTCGATATCAGAGCCATTGACCTGGTTGTGACGGGAATCTTTAGCTGTCTGCGCTCAAAGGATAAAACCACAATTGTACCTTTGATCCTAGCTGAGATGTATAAAGGGCTCTCTGATTGTGCTCGTGGGATAACCAATATTCTATTCTTCATGGACCATGTGCCATCTTGCAATTGTGGCTGCTATGTCATTTGAAGATAATTGCCCCTATATGACGTGGTGGCACAACGAAAGAGGATCCCTCCTATCTCACGCACATCAAAAGTGCTCATGATCTCGAAGGCCTGGCAACCAGAGAGCATTTGGAGAATTTCTCAAGCAGCCATAGAATGTGGAGAAGAGGAGGCATTCTTTTCCCAGCATTTGGTGCCTAAAGGAGATATACCAAGGACAGCTAAAGCCCGGGGTGATCTCATTCTCTGCGCATGATGCGCTATTACAAGGGCTGAAACATAGCGGACCCTTTGTATGTCAAAATTGGGGAACTACGAGCGAGAAGGGCATTAGTGGACACCGGCTCTTCTATCAATATCAGCCTTTATCTTGATCTTGCATAACTTGGGAATAGAAAGGTGCCGATCTCACGACAAACTCTGAAATATTTCATATGATGATCAAAGTCAAAAGGCTCGAGATAGGTTCGAAGCAAAAGATCTAGGTCATTCATTGGAATGAAGCAAAGCGGGTCTTCCCTACCAAAAAAAAGGGTCTGGCGAAGGGCACAGAGCTATTGCTATCGATAACATATTCTAAGACTTCTTCCTTTCACTAACGTGAGAGCATCAACAACCCATTTATAAGATACAAGCGAGATGAGCCCATCGAAAAAGGTGTAAATCGGGACAGCTGTATTCGTCCATTCCTCGTACGTTGGTCGAGCCATTTCATCCCTGGCACGAGCAGAGCTAGAGTATAAGAGGATCGACTAACAGGAGCGAAGTAGAGAAGATTACTATTGAAGAAAAAGGCTAGTTGTCCCTTAAGCTAGTACTTTTCTCGGGTACCGAGACAGGTGCGCAGCGGTTCCTCCGCTGACGAAAGAAAGCTCGACTAAGAAGGAGATTCATTCATTTTAGTATAGGGAAAGAGATGAGGGTTTGTACCAACCAAGAAGTCGTTACAGACCGGAGAACAACATACTAAATCGAATCAGAAAGCGAACGAGTGTCAGACTGAAATTGAAAGTCCAAGTACGAGCTAGTTACATACCTGGAGCGATAGCTAGAGAGATCACGGATTGAGGGTTGAAAGTAGAAGGGGTTGTTGAATCTTAAAAGCTTAAAAGAGAGGTTTGAAGAGGCTAAACTTTGAGTTGTTGAGGAAGGGTGCTAATCCTACCTTGATTGTTCTTCGCAGACCGGCCATGTCCTTTCCAGGTCTTATTGCCGAACTGGTTCTCCCATCTGATATTGTAATTACTGGTAGAGCCAAAAAATGGGCAATTAATTGACCCGTTGATGGACAACTTTATCCTTCGCCGGTTGTTTCGAGAGCTAAGCTAATTCGCTTCTAGTTCTGTAGCTAGAGCTGGTATTTCATCCCTCGTCGAGGCATAAAAAATCAGGTCTCTCGAGCCTCATCTTTTAAGTAGGAATGCTAAAATAGAGAGTCCAAATCAGAATATGTGAAAGCTTGCCCGATTGAAGAATTTAATGAACGAATTGCTTTCCTTAAGCTAGCGCACCGCTCCGTGGGCTTGTCAGTTTTCAAATTAATGAGACAAGTCTAGTAGAAAGAGGACGTCTCTGTCCCTTCACAAACACCTACGGCTAGGCAGAAATCCCCGCTTTCATTGAGGGACGTTTTCACTTTAGGGCCTCCTTATATAAGCAAATCAATCCATTCCCAACCCAAAACTCTACAGAGTCGGCTGGTCGTGCTTTAGAGGAAAGTTTCACCTTCGAGGGAGGCAGAGGTAGATGCGTCCAACCAATTGAAAGATCTCCCTTCCTACCACAGTACTTGTGAAAAGACTTTGGTAGAATGCGGGCTAATGCGTCGTTTCTTTCTTCGTCTCGCTCCCCGGCAATCCGCCAACAATTTTTTGAATAGAAGGAGATCAGAAAGATACGCGGACGACTTGACTAGAAGTATAGGTCGAATGTTTTCGTGAGCAGTAAGCAGCAGATCTCTCCTTATTTTGGCAAAGCTGGTGGCCGCGTGTGAATTCTTTCAAGGCGACGGGGCGGCCTGATTCGACATTGTTGTTTACTCTGATCCGGTCGAGGTGGTTTTCACCAGCGCGTAGGTGGTCTGACGTTCCTATGACCGAGTCTTTCTGTCCCCTGTGAACATCTTTTCTTAATGTATTAAAGAGGGCCTCTCTAACCGGTGAAAAGTGGTGGGTGTCCACTAACGGCCATTCCTGGCTCGGCTCCGATAACGCAATTCCGGGAGGAGTCGGTAATTGGGCACTGGATCCCTTCGGACCTGGAAAACGTGTAACGCTGGGTCGGGGTTTGGTGAACCAACTGGTCGCTCTTCTAGTTGAAGTATCGGGCCCCTTTTTCGTTGTCTAGGTTACACCTTCGGAATACCCCAGAAAGGGAATTCTTCTCTACTTCCCGTGATCTTCACTTTACGCCACACCGACTCCCTTTTCGAAACGTCATAAGGCGTGGAATTAGACCAAGGGGAATCTCCATAGGAACTAGTCCCTCAGATTTCGCACGTAGGAGATCGAGACACAGCCCCAGGGCTATGGGGAAAGATGTAGATCGATCGCCCTAGATAGACAACTACATAGAGGGTCTCTACAAGTCTATATATTCTTAGATTTCGTTCCCCCCGTGACGATCAATATCACAACCAATGAGGTCTGCAAGTTTCACATCTAAGTAATACCCGATCCGGTAGTTTACGATATATATATTTAACAACAACATTATAAGAAAAGATATTAATAGATAACATTATAAGAAAAGATATTAATAGATATCGGTAGTTGTCCGGTCGTACCCAAACAATAAGATTCCAGAGGGAAATGCACCTAAGATCAAATATTTCGAGCCGGCTTCCGTGGAAAATTCAGACTTTCTTTTTGATGCTGCGATCACATAAAAACATAAACTTTGAGGCTCAATAGCTAAATACATGGCAATTGAATCATGAGCCGAGATCATAAAGAGCATACTGCGAGTAGGAAGTAGAATTAATACAATGAATTCAAAAGCATCAAACCTCTCTTGTTCGGAAGAATCGAAACACATCGAAATGGTACCAGCCGTACTTAATAATAGAAGGATTTGGCAGAAATATGTAAAATTGTCCCTCCTAAAAAAATTATTCCAGAATAAATGGGCAATAGTTAGGAGAGGTGCGCCAGCGGCGAGCAGAAGCAAGGTTATTAGATACCTCAGGAAAGCCCGGCCAGAACCACACGTGCAAGTTTCCCTGCATGTGGCTCGTCCGTGATAACTTCTTCGGATTTGCGTGAACTAGCGGACCGATCACTAAGCGGGGCCTCCAGTATGAGGGAACCTTTTCGGAACTGGTTAGGAATGGGCGCCACTATCCCAGCCCCGATCCAGCCAGGTTCTATTGATCATGTCCCCTTCCTAATAACAGTTGTACCTTGTCTTGGGGCATCTTTGGCTTTACGAGAGAAAGCCCGCCGAAGAAAAAAGTCTTTCTCTTCCCGTCCCGGATCATATTCCGGTGGCGTCCACAGAAGAGGAAATAGCAATGCATCTTGCTCAGCAGGCGTAGCCTGGAGTGGGAGTGTAGCGTGGGCAAGGTAAGTGGCCGCCAGAGAGGAAGCCAAACCGGCCTCTCCAGCTAAGCCGCCGGAGAAAACCAGGTGCCTGAGGTAAGCTCTACTCGGCCGGAGCATTGCTTCCCCATAACGAATAGGCTAGCTCTATCTCTCAATTGCCTATCCTGTGCTCGATAAGGTCCCCGACGTTCCTCGGCCTCGAGGTGCATTTAGTTGTCTTACATGAGACTGGGGATATTCCGTGCTCCATGGCAGGGCACCTTTCGCTAATCTATTCCGCCCGCCCGTCCAGACGCGGCGCCCATTTTAATTATCATCTACTGCCCTTTCTTTCCTCCCGGCTATTCACGCATGAAGATCGTCGTATGTATGCTCGACTTCGGTTGCCGACGCGGTAGGAGTACATTATGGCAGGATCAGTCACCCGGGCAAACCAACCCTCCTCCAAGAAGAATTGTGCTATGCCCTCCCGATCCCTATAGAGCGAAAGAGCTGCTTGGTGATCCCTAGGTTGCAGCACGCCCGGTCGTTCACTCTTCGCGCCGCTGCCGCCGTTTCTAGGACCGACCGACGCCTCACCTGCACAGGTACCTACGTAGTGTAGTGTCGGTCGCACATTCAACATAGCGTTCGGACTCATGTGCCTTCCAGAACCAGGGGTCTTTGAACCTGCTGCGTACGATTAGCCAGCCTTGCGGCGGCAAAAGGATCAGACGTCCCCCATGCTACGGTTCCCTGCGGTCCAAACCCGGTGCCGCATTAGGTTAGGGGGCTGGGCTCGCTCCTGTGCATCCCCAAGCGCGCTGCCCTCCTAGGCGCGCAACACTAAGTAATCCAAGCCAACCCACATTACTGACTAACGGCGGATAATCATATTTCTTAGAGGTACTAAATACAACTCCATGAATGAGCAAAATGGAGGTTGCATTAATGATAAAGATCTCTGGGGAAACCGCTAAAAAAAGATTGAACATGTGGGAGGATCCGAACGAATTCTGCTTTCATTTCCCCCGTATGGAGCACTGAGTTACTTACGTTACGGTCTTCAGCAGGCAGGCTGCACTCTAGGCGGCGGCTAGGAGGCAGCAGCCAGACTAAGAATTCATGTGTAATGATGGTGATTCCACACCAGGCTACAAAAATTCTTTTTCTACAAAAAAAGGGGGGGTCCTAAACAAAAAGGAGTCCATGACCCCTTTTTAGAGCGTATAAGGAGAGGTTGAATTCAAAACTTTTCTCTCGACCCATTACCAAAAAATGGACGTCACTTTGGAACACATGCGGATAGCCGCCCCGCGTGGCTAAAAGTAAGCCAAAAGAGCGTGAACTCCCACCGAGAGACTCGAGTATTATAAAAGACGCCACTCTACGAGGGAAGTCCTCTGGTCGAGTCCTTGCGAGCCAAACAAAGCGAACCCCTTCCTTGGTCGAGAAGATGCAGATAAAACGCCAATAATAGCCTGATGTCAGCTTCTACGGCATAAGCTTTCAAGTGCGAGAGCTGCTAATAATAAACATTTCATAAGCCAATTCTTTTTAATCTAGGTGAAATTTTGAACAGTCATTTCCATCTTCCGAAAGAGAAATTCCGAAAAAGCCTCCGGTACTTCACTTTCTCGATCGGTTCACGAACGTGTGGAGGGCCAGCACACGGCCGGGGATTTGCTGCATTCCGCCATAACTTCGAGAATGAATGAATTTGTTTTGTCGAAAGCTGCGCCCGCGCACTCGATGCTTTTCTCCTGGAGATGAAGGCCCGTACTCCCTGTGCCGAGGAGTCCCAGGAGCGTAAGGATCTAGTTTCTTGTTTTTTTTTTCTTCTCTTAAGATATTTCGAGCGTCTCACTCCACTTGCTTGCTACTCTTGTGATAGGGGTGGTAGGGCTTACCTTTGCCTCAAGACACGTTCTATTTATACCAACCTATTCTATTCTTGAGTCAACTCCCCACTCTGTGAGCGGGCGTAAGAGACGAGACCCCACAGGACATTTTTCTTTCTATACGGATGGGTATAAGACAACCGAAAGAAAAGAGTAGAAGGAAGAATACCGGGATAGGGCGTTCTTTATATCTCTTACTATCATAAAGAAGACTCGCTTTCCATTTAGGGTTTTAACTAACTCGATTCATTTGGTAACTACTTACCTGATCCCCTCGCCAACTCCCAGCTCTCCTGAAACTGCCCTTCTACCCAGGCCTCCCGCTCTCAACACTGAGAACCCTTCCTTGTCATCTCTGAGCACTGAACACCTTCTTTACTCTCCGAAAATACGGAAACCCCCTATTCTCCCTCTTCTTCGACCAGGAATGACTAATTATCTCCTAGTTTCAAAGTCTCCCACTGAAGATCTTGCCTGGGCTAGTGCTTCCCCTAAGGGAGATGGATATGATGCCGCCGTAAAAGACCTAGTAGAAAGATATGCCCCTTAAGTTGTCCTAAAATCAGGCGTGAGTCGGTCTTCACTCGCTGCTGTGCTCTCTCTTCAATTTCCGGCTAAGCAGGGTTCCTTACCCCGGGGACAGATTCTAACTCTTCGGACAATCCCTTAGAACAAGGATGATAAAGACCCTTAGAGCTGAATGCTAGTGCTTCTTCTTCGTCTGGTCCCCTTCCTCTTCTATGAGTGGCTGAGGCCAAGACATCTTCAATCTCTTCCCCAAAGGATTCCAGTCTATTCCCCCTTCTATCTGAGTCGGATCCCCCCTCACTGAACTAATTCATGTAGCGAATCCAAAAAATGATGATGTCAGCCTATTCTTGCTTTCCCGTCCCTTTATCTATTCCTTTGCATTGTCCGAGTCTTCTTTCATTCCCCATTGAAGCAGGAGTCTTTTAAGCCAGGATAAAAAAAAGATGGATGCTTTCCTATTGTTCCAGGCCAGTTCTTTTTTTGGGGCCGATGGAGTTGCTGTGCCAGTTGGAGTCTTAAAAGAAGCAAGCGCACCCTTGGAGTCTTTCTCGCTGGGAAGGTATAATAAGGCTATCTTAACCGGGGAATCCATGTGAGCACGGGCCCTTGAAGCAGCACTTTTTTTTTCTAGGGCTACTCTAAGAGGCTGCACTCCTAAAGATTCTTCCCATCCTCCGGCTTCAAGCAAGTAAAATCCAGCCAGCAAGTGATAGACAGAAAGGAAGAAAGGGTTCGTTTTATTTAGACAAGAAAGCAATGGAAAGTGCGTATATAAAGCCAGTTGCAAATGTATATGTATTTAGATTAATATTCCTAAATTGTGTTATCTCTTTCCTTTTCCACTCACACCGGACTATAGAAAGAATTAGAAGGTGGTAGAGGTTACGAAGTCAAATCAACCATTCCATTCCGGACCTCGGCTTCAGAATCAGTCTCGGGTGAGATCTTATCGATCTGGGTGGAAAGACTGCAGCGGATGAAAGACCATACTACAAAGAAATGGTACCAGGGGGCCTAGCTTTCAATCGGCTTAATAACCGGGGACTGCATTAAAGCAGTAAAGGGGACTGTTGGTGGGACAGCATGGGATGGGCCGTGACTTTCTCTGGAGGGTGCCACTTACACCCAACTCATTCAACGCGTCTCGTTGCGCTCGTTTAGCCTTTTTCGACTACCCGAGGCAGCAGGCAATGGGGAAGGCTAGCGTTATGCTTTACACATGCAAGTCGAACGATGGTATGCTCTCTAAGTGACGAGACAGGAGCTCGACGGTTCCATGTAATTCCTTTGGCAAAGGCCCTAACTACAGTTCTGAGTAACTCCTTGTCTCATTGATCCGAAGGCGGAAGTCCCACGTGTACTAAGCGCTCTCTCTCTCCGATCTTATTCCATCCCTATCAATCTCTCATTGAGAGTCCAATAGTCAGTCAGACTTATCAATCTAGTGCCTTTGCTTTCTTCCTCTCGTTAGCCATCCTTCTCGGCGGTTGCTTTCCATTCTCCTTGATTGGAAGTCTATGCTCGATGAACTGCCTATCCAGTCCAGGCATCTCGTCGTAATCCCAAGCTTGCAATCCCTAAACTCCTTGAGTAGCACGATCAACTGCCTCTGCTGCTCTTCAGAAAAAGGGCTACTAATGTAGTCATTTTCTTTCCTCGGAGTTCTTTCTTTCTCGGAGTGGATCCTGCACCAGTACAGCACTAACACTAGCTATAGCAGTAACCAGTACAGAAAGTCAGTCAGTGCTATGCTATTTCAGTGTTACAGGTACAGATTGTGCTCCCTGTCATTCATCTTGGTCACACATTTGGCACTCTTTCTTTGTGCCCGAACTATCTGAATGATGTTTTTTGTACCATTCTGTTAAGTGGTACAGTTAATACCATGAAGATCGTGGTCGAATAAGGCCCATAAGCATCTTTGAATTCCGTTCCGTCACCCTCTGCTTCTTACTCTGCTGCTACTAGTAATGGCGGTACTTCTACAGGTGCTGCTACTGATGCAGGGTATCGATCTGTATATGTGGCTGGAACAGATCACTGCCTTTGCTCCCTCTACTGCGTCTAGATCTCCTGCTCCTGGGTATGGAACTACGTAAACTCGCTTTTTCTGACTGGGACAAGGTGGGTCGAAAGCTCATGGGGAACCAAGATTCTGATAGTGTAGACCCATTGTATCGCCTGAAATCGGTAGTCTGCTGGTCCATTTGGAAAATGCAGGAGTCGGCGACTTCCAGGGAGACCTTTTGAATGAGAAAGCAATCAGGAACAAGGTAGTTAGGGACATGCGGACTAACTGCTCTGACATTCCTGTTTTTTGAAATGAATCTACGGACCTTCCGTTTCAGAAGGGGCCTCCCCTTCTCCCAGACTGGGACTGACTCGGATAGCGAACAGAACGGCCTGGAATGGGAATTCGACTTCGATGGGGTTTCCAAAGCCCGGGCAAGGCGAGGCAGGCCACCTTAATTAGCCCATCTTGAGAGGCACAATGGGGGCTTCCTGCCAGTGGGTAACCGGACTTATAAGGAGACATCACACTAGAGAGCTTCTTAATTTCCCAAAGATCCACCCTGTCTTGTGTGACAGCGTGTGCTTGTTAGATTGCTTGGGGTTCTATGTTGGGCCCACTCTTTGTCACCTTAGGAAAATGGACTCATAGGCTGTCTGGGCCCTATGATCGACTTTAAATAGGGGGGCTTTGACTCCAGCCCAATCTGTGGTTTTGTCATACAATAAGATCCAATTTGTTTGGATTCATTAGGGTTTGCCCATTACCTTGAGTGAGGCCTAACGTGTACACCTCTTGAAATGAAGATGTGATCTTATCCACCGATGGGTCTTGTCTTGTTATAAGCCCAATCCTCTCGTCTTAGGGTAGGATATCCAAAAACCTTAAATCACGGGAACTTCCCCCTTTTTTTGGTTGAAAACCTATGTTGGGCTGACTAAGCCCGCTATCCTAATAAGGTCCTCTCCTGTGGCAGCAGCTGCTGCAGCTCAAAACCCAGTTTTCAGAGAGAAAAAAAAAAAGAACCAAGCAATGCCTGCCCTGATAGCTGCCGCGATGAAGTGGGAACCAGTGTGTTCATATTCCGAGTAGGATGCGAAAGGACGTATCTCATGGAACAGAATCCGCTTCTAGAGGGTAGCGTGCACCCGAGCCTTGCCAGAAAGACTATGAATCTGAAAGGTGTGGAATCCTTTCTCTTCGCGGAAAACAAGGGCTGAACCCGTAATGTACCAACGAGGGAAAGAAAGCTTCATTAAAAGCCGGTTTGGTTTGGGAAGATTTAGTCTTTCGACCATAAAAGTGTAGAACAGACTCATTTGATGTAGGGGATGATCTGATCGGGGAATGAGCTTCACAACAAAGAGTAGAGGCGAATGGTTCGAAAGTAGATGCTAGTGGTTCAAATCATAAGCCAAGCCATTCTTTCTATCTATTCTTTTTATCAGTAAAGAGGTGCCTCGGGTTCTTTTCCAAGAGAGGGTATCACGAAGCAAGTAGAGAAGGAAGGAAAGATCCCTTTAACAAGCCGCAAGCAAGCTGCATATCTTTCTTCTCTTTTCAAAGATCGGGGCTGATGGGCCCCTGCTGAGATTCACTCCTTTTTCTTTCTTTTGAAAGCTGTCGACAGTCATGTTCTTCTATTTCTTTACTGTTCCGTACTAAATTCCTTTGTTCACCAATCAACTTCAGAAGGAAGTATGCCCAATCGACTGAAGAACCATGAGACCTGAATAAGGATCCTCAACGGAGGAAGTCGTCGTAGACCAGGTCCCAACAGGAAGCAAGATGCCTGGAAAACACAACAAATTAGGCTTCTCAAAGACAAAAGGAAGTTACGCATTCAAAGAATTAGTTTGAAGCTAACCATTCTGACGATCTGATGCTCGCTGCTTTAAGACTTTACTGACCAGGTGCCGGCCCAACAGCAGACCGGAGAGGAACCAATCGTCATGCTTAACTTAACATACACGTTTTGTAGAACTTATGCCCCTGTTCTATCCCATGCCCATGAATGTCATCATACCAAAGACCCTTCCATTCTTGTCCTGGTTTTTCCTCTTTCTTCTTCTTCTAATTGAAGCCTGTGTATGGAAGAAACTTTCGATCTCCTTCTTTGAGGAAACTTTTTCTTCTGCTTCCACATCACCTCTTCTGATGCCAGCAACTGATCAATCTCCTTATTCATGTTGTTGATTTCCTGCTTAGAGAAAGGATCCAAGGTACTTTGCTTCAATCGGGTTCTCTTTCTACTGTCGAGCAAGATTGCCAAGAGTCTATCTACTCCATCTAAACAATCCCACCCTACAAGCTCTGATCTTCTTTAGCTTTACCCTGAGCAGCACCTTGATTCTTTCTTTATTCCCACACTGATGTGAGAACTTCTTCGCAGCCTGAATCTTTGCACCAAACAGCCTCCAATTGGAAAGGTTTGTTGGTTTTTTCTTTTCCGTGCTAGGTTTTAAAGAAAAGGGGCAAATGTTCAGAGTAGTGGGAATCTCAATGGCTTACACTCGAACATTTGAAAATGTCCAGCCATTCTTTGGAAGCCCATACTCTAAACAGTCTGTCTCGCATATAGAGAGTAAGGGGAAGGCTGGGGATGACCATTGCTCCAGGTAAACGGGTAGCCTTCAAAGCCCAGATCAATGAGGGCACAGTCAGAAATTGCCTCATCAACCAATTAGGAAAAAGCCTTCTTCCCTCTTTATCTGTATTCGATATTCTCTCGTTGAAATCACCTCCAAAAACAAACCCATGGTATGTCTGACTTGTTCTTAAAAAACCTTAGACAATTTCATGTGCTGCTTCTATTGATTGTATCAGGGTGGCCATAGAACCCTAATCTTCTCCCACTGTTCTTCATCAATCACTGCCTCTCCTCTATATGAGGCCTGTAGTCACTTGGAAAATTCGAAGTTTTGGGGACCTACGCCACTTCCAAAGGAGCATTCGTATTCGTGTTGAAGCGATTCCACTTTTTCAAGCAGAAGGCGGCCCCACGGAAGCTTCATCGATTCTTAAAGGTTCGACGTACTTAGTGTACGTCTTTTCTCCAACCCAGTTTGTTCTACCAGTTCTAAATAGACTTCTTAGTTAATCGTCCACACGGGAACGAAGAGACTCCAGTGCTTTCATATCATCCGGGAGTTTCAAAGCCTTTGCCCCAGGATTTCCGCATGGTCAACAAAGGCTCGGGCAAGGATCTGGGTTGGGAAGAAGAGGCTTCCGAACAATCGGACACGAATAAGACGAGTTGCTCTTCCTTGAGTTGTTCGCCGAGTAGCAAACGTATGAGAATAACACAACAGGTGGTCAGCCCCACCGGTAGACCCAGTTTTATTAATCAGAGGCCTAGGGTAGGGCGATTTATGTCTTCGAAAGAAGAAGACCACACATAGCTCCGGGGCTTCGACGACACCCCTTCCCTTGCTAATAGATGCTAAATTGCGCATCCTTGGTCCCTTTTGAGAAAGGCCGAATCTTACAATTTCACAATTCCTGGATCTTTTTCCGTTGGTCCCCTTTTTTAATGGGGTAGCTCCTCCCCCCTTTGAATAGCTTTGTTTATCTATGCTTTTTCGTTATTTGGCCGCAGCCTACTTATACCCCGGGGGGTGATTCCATTCAGTGAATCAGATCTTAAGCTCCTTACTAGGATTGGAACAAGCAAGGATTCAATCCAGTCCCAGGCGTACCTGGGTCTACCTTATTTGCATTTGCCGGATCATTAGAGGTCATTTCGATTGCTTCCCTCGAAAGAGCTCAATTGCATATACCCCGGTCATTTAGTTTTTTTTTCACTATTTGCCTACTCTATTCGCACGGCCTCCCACTGGTTATTCAAACGACAGTCCAGTAGTATTACGACGCTTGTATGGTTTGTTACTTCTGGGACACGTGGTTGGATTTTGTTTGATCCATGGGTTTCGGGGTTTTTAAATTGAGCTGTCAGGTGAGCGTTTTAAGCCTAAGCGCACCTGAAACGTGCTCAAGTAACAAAACTAACGACACAGGAGGTCATCGTTTTGCTTTCATGACAGTTCAAAAACGAAGCTGATTGTCTTAGCTACGCGGCCACTGTTGATTGGTTGGGTTTCCTTAGTTTTGTAATAGGCGCTGTGAAGTGAGCATTGTCTGGCGTGATGAGCCATTTTCTCACTGGGGATATGTTAAGATCACAGCTACTGGTAACTCGCATTAGAGGAATATTTCACATCTGTGATATAAGGGTTTACTGTTTGCGGACGTGGCATTGAGTGATTGGGTTGTTAGGAGGTTTACTAAGGAAAGGAGGGGGTGTGCCCTTGTGAGGGAATTGTTTTTGTGCGGAGAATTCTGTTGACGGGAAACATACGTGCATGCAAGGCTCTCCAAGGCGATGGGACACGTAATAGAATCAAAGGAAGGTGGAGCCAAATAGTTAAGATTTTCATTGACCTCGAATCCATTGAGATTGAAGGATTAAACGGTTGCAGAAGTTAGTTTGAGCTAGCGCATGGAAGGGAATATTTATTGAATTAGGGCCACACATGTTAGTAAACTAAACACACCTTTAATCTACCACTCCGACCTAAACTTAAACTCTACCTTCCTTGTCGCTTCAATACCCACAGCCACAAAATTTTACACTACAAATTAACAAAACTATCATTTTTTGCATCCCATCCTAAAAACATTTTATTCAAAATTCACCAAACAACTTGGGCCTTTATGTTGTAATGCACCATTACTATCCAACAACCCTTTCAGTTATGCTACCTTTACAGGATCAATCCAGTTGTTTTCTTTGTCGGTAATTGGCTTTCTTTTTTTTTTTTTCTTTAACTTTAAATTAAAAAGAAAAAAAAGTATTCTGAAGCCAAATGCTCTTGGACGGGCAACGGGCAGTTGAATAGAGAGAGAAATCTTTCTCTTTGGTTGGGAAAGAGTAGGAAAGATAGGACCAGGACGGCTGTGATTGAGAAAAGCAGGCTGAATTCCTATTCGATTGCTCCGCACCTGTGCCTGTCTTGTATTGAGGAAATAACATTCAGTGTGGTGGGGGGCCTTACCGACTGCTACTGCCCCAACAGTTCTTCAAGCTATTTGGGGGTAGAGTCTGACAAGGTGTAGCGACCAGGTACCCACATTGAAGAAAGATAGTCTAGTCATCAACGTCGAATCAGATGAATGAGATTTGATGATGTCCGATAATAAATAAGAGTTCAATCGGCGCCCTTTCAAGAGCTTTTTCCCTTCATAATGACAATTGAAATCGGGGCAAGTTCACCGGGAAGGCTTCGGGTAAAGGTAAAGTCGGGCAAGGAGTTTGCAAAGAGTCATAGCAGAGCCAGCGCGAAGGATCAAAGGCTGAGTAAGTGACGGGCTTTTCTCTCTCTCTCCCCCCTCCGCGATTTGACTGAAAGCCTTACGATGGGGTCCTTCAAACTATCGGAGATGCCTTGTCATCACATCCACTACTTCGTCCCTTTCTATACCGAGCCGTACCGTAACAAGCCATACCGTACGGGGGTCACGTCCTCTCTCATTTTTGAAAGGGATGATGGGCAGCTACGTGACTCTTAAAGATGCCCAAACATCCGCGTGATGTAGCTTCTACTCTGATAGCATGCGATGAGCAAACCGGTAAGAGGTACTCGAATCCGACGGCGTGATCAATCCTCTATTTTGAAAGGGTTAGAGCCCGGTGATTAGCTTTAGCTTCTAGATCAGCATCCGGTAAAAGGAGGACGGGCAGTGAGTTTAACAATCCACTCTTTCTATTCGCTCTAGCCAGGCTTTCATCCGCTTCTACTTCAACTGGGGAGGAGAGGAAAAGCAGTTTTTTCGATACGATCTCCCTGTCTCGCTGCACCGGCATAGAGGGAAACTTCTTATGCGTTTTGTCTAGGATAACGAAAAACGGCTTTTGATCGGTCCGCGTGGCTCCCTATCGTCGCAGCCCTTTGCGCGAGCATTTTAGACTTTCTCGCGCAGCAGGAAATCGAAAGCACGAGCTTCGATCAACCAATGAAGCAAGCTTTTTTGGTAGGGCCCTGGAACAGAAGAAAATGCGATTCCAGAAGTGTGAAATGTTGGCAATGCTTACCAGCCTAAGTGGCAATCTGCTCCGCGTCTCAGATGCACCGCAAACAGCCAAGATTTAATTGACACCGATCGCGAAGCGGTCACTCGTATAATAAATGTAGGATCGCTATAATGAATACATAAGAGAGAAAGATTACTCATGCCTTCACCACTAGCTATATCTCGATTCAAGTGTAAGTTCGAATCCCGGCAGTTCGAGACTGGTTACGGGTTTCGAATAGGCGTGATCGATAGGGTGACGGGACTGACGGGAAGAGCTAGCTCGGACTGCCTTTCAAAAGGGCTCAAACAGCGACCTCCCCCTCATGGCAGGAAAGGCTATTAGACAAGGTTTTCACACTTCTCTATGATATATGTCTAGCGAAATGTCTTGAGATCACGAGGCTTAGTCGCGTGTTTGTGCGAAAGTCCGGAAGCTCATGATGCTGCTAAGTTGAAAGTGAGAGAGAGGCTCTTTTGGTAGAATTCGTGGATAAGCCCTAATTTCACTCAGTTTAGCCCTCCATTTCCCTGCCTAAGTCGATCGGGATGAAAGGGTGCCATCGACCATGAGGATAGGCTTTCCAGGCTCATTCATAAGGACAAGGCCGGAGACTCTTTAGAGAGAGAGGTGTGATCCGAGACTGATTAGAATTCATTTTTCTTCTAAGTTGCAGAGATTGTCTCATTTAGTAGAATTAGGTCGATGCTTTGAGCCTTCTTACTCGACCAGAAGTCTTTGATTTGCAGAGCGATATTTATAGCTTTTATTCACGTATGCCGCTAAGGGGGTTTACTTTTTCTCCAAACAATCTAAAAATATAGATCCTCCGGCTAAGATCTTTATTTCTTCTCATGAAAGGCCTGGTTGAAGTTGGTGAGCCCGTCCACTAGCCTCATCTCCATAGTCAAGTCTTTCCTTTTCTTTCTATTCTAATGAAAGGTACGGGTTCGTTAAGGGCCTCTCTTAGACTTCTTTCCTTCCATTTCTTGCTTATTTAGATCGTGTTTTGAAATGAAATCCGTCTTTCTTTCAGGTTGTCTTTCTGTTCCTGGAATAATGGTATACAAGAATAGATTGCCTTTTAGGAGTGGAATTGGGTACCTGTCCCAAGGTTTTCCGCGAAAGACCTACCTTACCTTAGATCTCGACTGTGATCCCTGCCTCGAGGAGAGGGTGGGGAATGTAGTTACGGGAGTCGGAGTGCGATTAGCCCGTTCGTTAGAGCAAGGAGAGGCGGGTTGGCTCTTGTCTTGAGGTCACGGGTTGCATTGGTAGCCAGAGCCAGAGACAGGTGGTTACGAGTTTCATCCCTTAGTGCTTAGAGAGAGGGTGAAGAATGGAGCCCCAAGGGATGAGAAGCTCGTTGTGACCGATATTTGTCTTTGTTTTGGCTGCCTGTATCGCTAGTTAGAAAGGTCTAGTAAGGTAATGTCGGAATCCTTAGGCACTTAGACTGATTCGAAACATTATGAATTTCAACAGGTCGAGAATTTGCTGATTGACGAAGCCTTTTCTTGAATGATTTCACTTCCCTTTCTCGGACTACTTGAAGCGCACTTCCAACTCTCAGCTTTCCTTTGATCCCTTCCCTCACGAATCTTACAAGCTCGGATCTCGGTTTTCCTTTCTCTCGAGCTGCTTCTCCGATCCCTTATCCGTTAAGTAAGATAAGCTCTTTACCCTTCCTTTTCCCGCCCTAGGACATGAACTGCCCGCCCTGCCTGCCTTCAAAGGCGAGTTTGAAGATAGAGTAGACCTTTGCTCTATGTAACAAGAAATTGAAGATTCCATATCATCCCTGGAACTCCTCAAAGAAAGCAGGCGAAAAAGGTATGGAGGATAGGAACGAGCTCTATCTTATGGACATGGCATCGTGAGAGCAAACAGCACAGCCGCATCGAGGTCAGCCGGAGCAAAGGAGATTAGATGAGTGATTCTCGTAGCTAAATGCTAAAATCAGGATGGGATAGAAAAAGAAAGAGAAGAAGCTAGTGACGAGTCTTGCTATTGGCGGTTTTTCTTATTAAAATAAAACAGTCCCAATGCCGATTTCTACTTATAAAACGAGTACGAACTCGCGTCGGAGAAGGCCTCCGTCGTCTAAGTCGGGCTGGCATCTCTCTCTCTTTCCTCACTACAGAAAGTTAAAGGTCCATGATCCATGGTATTTGGTCCCCTCAGCTTTGGTCGGAAAAGCTTAGGGGTCCGATCTCTGTAAACTGGTCTAAAACCGTATTTCTTCCAGAGCCTTCACCTGGAACACATTCTTCATCTGTTGATGAACGAAGGCTTTTGGTCTCTCGTATCGTCAGCTCGTAGGTTTCCTGATCTGAAACTCCGCACTTGCCTTGGGCTTTCCTTTCCTTATGGCGAATAGACTTTTCGTAATAATCGACTAAAGTAGTTGAGCGTCTCAGTACATCCAGTCGATGAGAACCATAATCATTCGAAGTGCCCCGGGCTACCAAAAAAGGGAATCTAGATTAGGGCATGGTCGGCTGAGAGGAAGTTTCATTGAATGCTACTTTCCTCGATGAGGGACCATCTAGATCGGATTATAGAGCAGGGGACTACTCCCAGTTATCGACTTCAAACAGGGAAAGCTAATTCAGTAGTTGATTTGGGAACGAGTCGAGCATTTGAAACAGGAGAATAGAATAAAGGCTATTGAAAAATATCATCTATCGGTTGCAAGAACAATCTTCGTTGCAGATGAAATATTCAAAATAAAAAAAGTTCCTTACCTTAAAAGGATGTAACTTACCAGGGGGTTACTAGCGGTCTTTAGAACCATATCTGTCTGATAATTTTCATGGAGGCATCACTTTCACTTTAGCTGCTAGGGCCATTAACCTTCCCACGTATGTTGCAAATGATTCATTGGGTAACTGACGGTCTACTCGTCAAGTAAAGCCTCCAACAATTCATTCTATAGGGCGAGTGGGCACGACATCGATGTTGTAGCAGAACTGCTTGATGAACTTGTCGGCCAACTCAGCGAATGTTGGCCACTTTCATAGCATAGCTGGTGTGTTACTGGAATAACTGCTGTATTACTTTGTATTGTCTCTTACCTTATCAAGTAGTTGTTCTTTTAAGTTTTCCTTTGTGTTGTGACTTCTTTCTTCTCTAAAAATGGTAGAGCCACAGGTCAGTAGAGCAGGTGTATCGTTTTCATAGCAGGTTCATTGCAGGCATAGCAGTTGTATGGCTTTTCTAGCTGCTTTCTATATAATTATGTAATTTCATTACCTGTTGGCGAATCATCCTCAGTTGAATCTTTTTTAGTTTCCCTCCCCGGTGGAATTGAAAAAGAAACTAGACTCCCCTCCTTGCGAAGAGGCCCCACCCGAACCACCCTCATCAAGTGCTACCTCAAAGCAGGAGCTTTCTTCTCCATCTTATTCATATCGAAATGGGTTTCGTGCTCCGTTTTCGCTCTCCATTTGCTCTTGCAAAATTCCTGGCATGCTGATATGCTACGAAAAAATTGTTGTTCTAAGCCATGTGAGACCCTACTCGTAAGTTTGAGTTAATAGAGTCTATCATACGGTGTATCGAAATGTATTGGATGGATGTCCTCGAAAATAAGATATCTAAATAGAGCTTCCCGAAACCATTGGTTTGGACGTTTCTAGTGATCAAGGCCTTGTTTTGACCTTCAACTCCGCTATGCGCAAAGGAAGCCTTTCTCTGCATATGTATGATATTTCATCCGTGAGTGTATTAACACGAGAAGGCTGGTGGGTTAGGCCGAGCCTGGTTCGGTTAGGACAGCAAGGGAAAGGTTGGGTATACAACTATCAATAGATAGGGAAAACCGGCCCTGAAGGTGTATCAAAAAGGACAACATCAGGTGAGCCTAATTTGCACTTCTTTAGTAGTGAACTCCTCTTCCGAAGCTCACGCCGAGCCGGAACCTATTGAAGTCGAAAGATCAATTCCCCGACTCAACGGCTTATTATGCCCCTGAAATAACTGATTTTGGAGCCTTTGTTTCGGCGTCTGCTTCAAAGGAGACTCCTGGGAATTCATTCCTGTGATTCTTGTCCCATCGATTATCAAATAGGGGTCGACACAGGCTGAAATATTCCCCGATAAAGCCAATCTCCAAGTGGAGGATTCACGCTCTAGCCTCATTTCTAGATCCGGGATCATATGGGTCATACGTTCCATTTCTGGTCACCTTCCAAGCTACGACTTAGGAATTGTAGCGAAGACTCGTGATTGATCTCATTATGGCTGGGCCAAAGCCTCTCTTTCTGATGCGAATTCGGTAGAATCGAAGAGAATTTTCGAAATAAGAAAGAGTCTATTTTCATATTTAAGAGAATTGTCTTCCATTTAAAATATCGTTTTGAAAGTTGGTGGGTGGAGTAAGAATATTAGGTAAAGCATTTCCTTCGTCAAAAAGCCTCCGGAACGGAAGGCGTTCGTTTCGGTCTCAGTTGGCGTCCATTTCGCAGCCCTAATGGTGCCATCTTGGACTAGGTGTCGAAGAGTTCCCAAGGAGTGAATTCGGTGAAGTGGATGACTCGTTTCTTTGTCCGGTTGGAAGACTCGGTCAGTTGGTTTCCAGTGCCAATAATTGGTAGAAACCAAGTCTGACTGTCAACGGAGAGATTTTTTCTCAAAAAATTCTTATTGTAAGTGCCCCAGCTTCTCCTTGGCTCTTGACAATCTTATCGATGAGGTTCCTTGAATTGATTCGAGGTGAAACCCTCAGACAACCCTTTAGAGGGAACTTGATGAGCGGGCATCGAGGAATTTCTCGGCTGTTCCCGGCTCTCATAAATGGTAGAAATGACTCCTCAAACTCCACATTATCCATATGCCTAAATTCTTTCATTTATATAACTGGGAATGGGAAGAGGAATAAAAACCGGCAGTCCTTCTCTTATCCTTAACTGGAACAGGGAAGGAAAGTCCTTCAAAGAGCAAAGAGCAATAAAGGCCGGCGCGGTGCCATCCATTTTCCTATTGAAAAGGAAGGCGGGAAAGAATCCTAGGAAAGAACACGCTTGTGAAAGCAATCAAGCCCAGCGACATACGCGCTTACTTTTTATTTCATTTTAATCAAATTTCGGCTCTTCTGCTTCCCCTTCTCTAGTCTATCTACTCTAGAAACTCGTCTCAAGCCTTGAAAGAAAATCAGTCTTTTGTGTGGCTGGTAATTTCTTTTCATAAGATATAGCTGTTCCTGCTTCCCTTTCTCGAGGCCGCCCTTTTCTACCTGTCGTTCGGGAGTTCGCTCGCAAGAACGTCGCGTACCAAGGGAGATCTTTCGATCACTCTCTTAGCCCCGACGCCCAAGGCACGCCTTCATCTCTACCCACCTTTTTGAATTCTAACCGTGACCAGCCATGACAAGGCTGAATGGATTAGAACCCTAGACTCGCTCTACTTACCGAAAACAAAACTCTTCTTCCTAACAGCTGATCTGCGACATCTTCTCTCTCTTCTTATTCATGCTACCGGTAAAGAGAAGGTTTGGATGTCAGGATCAAGAAAAAAAAGACCACTTTCGTACATAGGTGGAATGAACTTTCTTCTTTTCCGAGTGACTTGCTTAGTGGAAATGCTTGAGTGTCACCCGGGTAAAACGCGAGAAGTCTCTTCCCTTCGGTCAGCCAAATATCCGAATCATTGACTTCCTTCAATCTTCCGAATTCGGAAGAAAAGAATTTCTACCCTCCTAAAAGCAAAGCAAGTAGCCTCCCTCACTTTTATGTTCTAGAAGTAGTCTCCTTTGGGGTTAAGGGTCTAGCATTACCTCCTTTTTTTCCTTAAAACCTTAAGTAACTTAGTGCAACATGGCAAATTTCATTGAGAGGAATCAGAAATGAAAAACAACTCGAAAAGAATCTGGAGCATCCTCAGGTTTAGGTATTGTTCGTCCACTGATTGTAGTACCAAGCACTTATTGGCGAGCTATAATATGATCAGATTTATAAGTAAGCATCTCTTGTAAGAGAAACACCAAATCCCTCTAGAGCCCAAACCTCCATTTCTCCTACCCGTTGTCCCCCTTGTTTGGCCCTTCCTCTAAGGGGTTGTTGTGTAACAAGTGCATAATGCCCGCTGGAACGTCCATGTATTTTATCATATCAGCAACTTGATGAATTAATTTCAAGATAGAAGGCTTTCCTATTATAACAGGCTGCTCAAAAGGATCTCCCGTTCTTCCATATTCTACTTTTTTACCGGGTTCAAATACCCACGGATTTGCTGTTTGCTTACCGGCTTCATATAATTCAGAAAATACTAGTTTTCTCGATGTTCATATCTCTCATCAAAAGGTGCTACGTCCTTGGTCAATCCAAACAAAGCAAAGATAGGGAGGCTCCTCACATGTAATCAGTTGCAAGGAAAGATGCTTTGTTTAAACAATAAGTCCGCGAGTGCTGTTCCTGGAGGGAGGGAAGTCAGAAGTGGCTGTTAGAAAGTGCTGCTCCAGCTCTTGGTAAGCATCATCCGTGACGGTTGGGTTAGGCTTTCCACTTTGGCCGAAAGAGCTTCTTTGCCCGGGCTTCTAGCTTTGTTCGAAATAGGGTGCTGTAGCGCTTTCTTTCTAAAAGCTCTAAAAGCTATAGGCGATCTGAAGCGTAGGCAGAGGACCCGGGTCTAGCAGGAGAAGCGGTAGCTTGAAGCAACCTTTCAGAAAGAGACCGCAGTCGTGTCCTAAATACGATGATTTTTTCTCGCTAGGTTTAGTGTGAGTTCTTTCTCCGCTACTTCTCCTTTACTTCTGGCATTTCATCCATGCTATTTATCTGTGAATTGAATAAGGAAGAAGCCCGAGACTGTTAAGCTATCGTATTGTCTCCAGGAAGCATAGGTAGTTTCAAAGACGTAGCGTGGGCGTATACCATATAAGAGTCAATCCCCGGGAAATTTCCGTAAAAAGGAGAGCCCTCCTTCTAAACAAGACGATTTACCGCAATCGCCTCAGGACTCCACCTCTTTCTTCGGCGGGGGAACGAACTTCTGCTACACGAGGACTCGGTGGCTCTCCTATTCCTATCTCTTGGATGACCTCTCTTTTTTCAGACTAGCTTTCAGACCTAGGGACGGTTGAAGCCTATTCAATCAAGAAAGGCCTGACTTGCTTGCTTGCCTTTCCAAATGAGAGGACGAAGAACCTAGGCGCGGATTGGGCTCCCGAACCAAAGGTAAGCTCCTACAGCGCCTTAGGACTAGGACTGATCGGATATGCCTTCCCTTCTGACTTTCCTGAGCGAGTAGGTGATGCAGTCTAGGGTTACATGCCTGCTTCTCATAACCTACTTCTTATTACGTTACGACTTTTTTCCGCCCCCTCACGCTATAAAGTGGATTTCCTTTCTTATGGTCTATCCCCTCGTACCCGTCAGTCTAAGCCGGCTCGTAGGCTATTGGTTCTGGGGGAGGCAAATCCAGATAAATTGCTGGAGGATTTCCTTCTGCGAAGGGTCGGCTGTCATCAATATCAGGTTATTTAGCCTGAGGTTGAGCGGAAAGCTGAGTTGAAAGCTACTCCAATTCCGTTCCCCAGTGATTGCCAATTCTCTTTCCACTGAAGCAAAGGTGCGCCTTGAAGGTACGAGTCTATTCCTTCCTCCCGGTTGATTCGTCAACGAGAAAGATCATCTTTACTTGAAAGGCGTCACTCTTTATATTATCCGTATTGCAACGTGACGTATACTTCAACCTTCTCTCTCCCCATTCATTTCGAACCTCCGACAGTCGAATAGCAAACCTGTCTGTCCTGTTGGGAAGGCAGGACGAGAACTATAGTATAGGACGGGAACTAGAGTGCTCTAATTGCTCCTTCTCCGGTTGAAACCACTGTTGCCTGATCCGGAACCAGCTCTAGCTACTGTTCCATCTCCTGCACCGTTCTGCGCCTTTTTGAATGAAACGCCTAGCTTTGATGCTTTCTTCTTACCCACGCGAGATTGTTACCTAGGTGAGAGCTCTGCGTCCGTCTTGGACTGAGGGGCGCGAAGTCGGGCCTACTTTTTTTTTAAGTGCAAGTCCTGCCCTGCCTATCCCCTAAAAACCTAAGCGGCCCACTTGAGCCTTGAAAGCAAGAACTGTACGAGCCGAACGGACGAAACAAGCGAGTCCTACTTTGACTGCCTTGTCTACCCACCCACTACACAGGCCTGAGTTAGGTACAAAGGCACTCACTTTTAAGCATATCGAGGCTAATGTAAATTAGTATGCCAAAGGGATAAGTCGATCCAAGCGAACCGAGCAAGTCATTTCGTCTTTTCGGGATGAACTTATCGTGCGCTACGCCAGGCTAAAGACAAGAAAGAAGAAAGAGCGCACCCCTCTCGTGGTTGGGAGCTTCACTCTGCTAGTTTCCGCTGTGGTCTTCCCTTCGTGAGCTCCTTGGCTTGACAATAGAAAGCGGAACTGCTCTTTCGTGCAAGAACGCTAGAGGTAGAGACACATTTACAAGACAAGGCCGGAAAAATGAACATTTTTTGAGTAGTAGCTCTTCCCGAGCTGCTTTCTGACGCTAAGCTAAGGCCATCTGAGAAGGAAGAAGACGCATCTTCCAATAATAAGTACCACAGCCGTCAAAGTTTTTAGAGTCGGGTTTAGGGTTTTTATTTTATTATCAGAATCCATACCAGGAGTTTTGGAGAAAGGCCAACTTGGCTTTCCAGTCTAGTTGTCGAGCGGCAGTGTCGTAAAGTATCCCTTACTTATTTCTGTTCCCCCGTGACCCTCTATTTAGTAGTACTCTCCGTCTGTCTTCCTCTCTTTTTTTTTAAGTATGAGTCACGAGTCAAGTCAAAGGAAGGGATACAGAAGGCGCATTCCTGCCCTGCCTGTCCGCTTAGTGAATGGATCTCTTGTTTAGGAATAAAAAGCCTAGGTCTCTTTCCTTTAAATGCTTTACCCCGGCACCCAGCTCAAGAGTCAGATTCTGGGGTTCAGGAATAGGGGAAGAGGGAGTCTATTGGTATGGGTCCTAATCGCTCGTAACGATCCTTGCGGATCCCTTCTGTCGTCTCGGTCTACTTGCCTCGTCGGCGTGCTCCTACCTTTCCTTTCCCTATCGAGGACTGGAAGGATTTTCCGTCCTTTGCTCTAACCACGGGATTAGTTCTGTTCTAATCACTTCGATTCCCGTACACGAATACCTTCCTTCAATCAAATAGATTGATTCCCTACCCGGAGAGAGTACTCTGGATTCCCTTTCTTAAATTTCTGTAAGCGAATCCCTTCGATTACTTTTCTAACTAATAAGGCTAGGAATCGCTACTTTTTCTTCTCTGCACGAGGGGTGGCTAATCCCCCTTCCTTCTCTTATGATTGAATCTATATGCCTTCTTTCTTAGGACTATTTAGGGGCAAGAAGATTCTATTCTAAATGGCAAGATTGCCTCTATCAATTCTACGGGTTTTCTTAACTAATCGAATTACGACGAATAAGACCGAATCACGTGCTATCAATAAAAAAGACGACTTATCTGAGATTGACCGCTATTCCCACATTGATTTTTGCGATTATCCTCTTCTCCGGTGTTCCCACGGGGCGGTAACTCTAAGGGAGGAGTGAAAACCCGGAATTCTTTATTAATAGCCGAGTAATTGATTTGAGGAATAAGGCTACGCTCCTGAAGGCCGATGAAAGTATCTTAACTGTCTGAATCCATTAGGTTCTTCGATTTGTTCAGAAAAGAAACGAAAGACAAGAAAACATCTTTGATTACGATTAAAAGGAACAATCTCAAATAGACCAAGATCCAATTTCGGGTCATTTCTTGGTGAACATAATCTGCCATAATCTCTTCGATCCCTTCATTTATATGCCAGAATAAAGAGAGATTGGGTAGGAAAGTGGAAGAGACTTTTTTGTATATGATAATCAAAGGGAGCAGCAAAGCTGCAGTAATTCTTTGGAAAAGCCCGATTCTCTTTGTCTTCGAGCTTTCATTCCTCAATCCACTCTTTCGTTCCTTCATATACCCCCCCACCAATAGATAGAAACAAA